ATTAACATAAATACGGCAGTAAGGAGAGGCAATACAAAAGTGTGTAAACTATAAAAACGAGTTAAAGTGGATTGGCCCACACTAGCACTTCCACGTAATAACTCTACTAAAGGCGATCCTATTACAGGAATAGCTTCAGGTACGCCTGTCACGATTTTTACTGCCCAATAACCAATTTGGTCCCGAGGTAAGGAATAACCAGTTACACCAAAAGATGCAGTCAATACAGCCAAAACCACACCCGTAACCCAAGTTAATTCGCGAGGTTTTTTAAATCCACCTGTGAGATACACACGAAATACGTGCAGGATCATCATGAGAACCATCATACTTGCTGACCATCGATGAACTGATCGGATTAACCAACCAAAGTTGGCCTCAGTCATGATGTATTGAACAGAGGAAAAAGCCTCTGTAACGGTTGGACGATAGTAAAAAGTCATAGCAAAACCCGTAGCTACTTGTACTAGAAAACAAGTAAGTGTGATCCCCCCTAAACAATAAAATATGTTGACATGAGGAGGAACATATTTACTAGTTATATCATCTGCAATCGCCTGAATCTCAAGACGTTCCTCAAACCAATCATATACTTTATTGAGATAGGTAACCCAATGGAACTCCCCCTCTGAGAACCGTATATGAGAATTTCATCTCGTACGGCTCAAGCGGAAACACACAAATACTGATTTCAACGGATATATAATAGAAAATGAAAAACTTCATTAACCACTTGATTCGATTTGCCTCGAAGATACGAAGTAACAAAAATCCGGAATCTCTTCTTTGTGATGATAATGCCAAAAAATATCAAGTTGGCTCATCTGTCTTTCTTTATGTTGATCGTTACAGGCCTCTTGAATCTTCTCTTCCCTATTTTTTATTTGTTATTTGATTTATTGTTTTTTTTTTTTTTTGTGCGTACTGCGGATTTACTCTTGTTTTACTATTGATAGGAATTCTCTTGTTGAGACCCTATGAATCAATTGAAACCTCAGATTCATACTAGAACCACGATGATTTAGCCTCAAGCTAAACTCAAAGGTTCTCTGAGTAAGAACCTTTGATGATCACTTATTGAATGAATGGATGTAATGACTCAACAAAATCTAGAGAAAGAGTTATCCTTCGGTCAAAATAAATCTGAAGGAATAAAATTCGTTTGATTTAGGAAATACCTATTTGAATTTTTTTTGAGTCCGGTTGCGAGGTCTGAATAAATAGTAGGTATGAATCATAGTTCAAATATTTCTTTTCTTGATCTATTCTATATATTCCGTGCTCCAGATACTAGAATAAATATCCGACGAGGTAGAATCATCTTGATAGAGATAACAGGTCCATTCTATGTATTATCAATAGGATCAATTATAACAAGTCACACACTCATATTCCGGAAATACCGAAACAAATAAATTCCACGGTCGAACTACCAGAATAGAATGGTCTAGAAATCCAAGTCTAAAGTAATTTTTTCTTTGATTGAAAGACTAGGACTTCATAGTTCTTATAAACCTAACTCATTGAAATTCCATCCAGTAAAACGGAAGAATTATAAATTTCCAAAATAATAGATAGGAATATCGCAAATAGAGCCATTGCGACCCCCATAAGTGGTGTAGTCCCCCATCCCGGAGCTACTTTACCATATTCCGAATTCAATGGTTTCAATAAATCCCCTACAGTAGTTCGTCTTGGCCCAGATCTAGAACTATCCTCAACGGTTTGTGTAGCCATAAATCCTATTTAATGATTGGTTGAGATCTGTTGACTTTGTATACTATTCCGTTGTAGTTGTAAATAAACGATCTTATCGTAGATCCATTGTGATCTTGAAATTATCTAAAAATGGAAACAGCAACCCTAGTCGCCATCTCCATATCCGGTTTACTTGTAAGCTTTACTGGGTACGCCTTATATACCGCTTTTGGGCAACCCTCTCAACAACTAAGAGATCCATTCGAAGAACACGGGGACTAGTTGAAGTAATGAGCCTCCCAATATGGGAGGCTCATTACTTCAATTAAATTATTTCGAAAGGTTATTTCATTTTTTTAGTCGGAACCTTAGGTGGTTCTCGAAAAAAGATAGCGAAAAAAATTATCCCTAAAGTCGAGACTAAAAGGAATGTATAAACCAATGCTTCCATGGATTCGATCGTGGTTTACAATTATAGCTTCCACACCTATTCATTTGGGATCATTTATCATATCATATAAAGAAAGAAAAAAAGTCAAAGAAAAGATGGTGATTCAAGTCAAGATTTCTCTGATACCCAATGTCAAATAAAAAAAAAAATAGAGGCGAAAGATACCACAACAATGTCGTATCAGACTACTTGTCTCCTTGTAGTTGGATCTCCAAGTTTTTGGAATGCTCCAAATTCCACTTGAGCATCCAAATCTGGATCAATACCAGCAAAAACATCTCTGAACAAGGTTCTAGCGCCATGCCAAATGTGTCCGAAAAAGAAGAGCAAAGCAAACGTAGCATGCCCAAAAGTGAACCAACCCCTTGGACTGCTACGAAAAACACCATCGGATTTCAAAGTAGCCCGATCTAATTCAAAAATTTCACCTAATTGGGCACGTCTAGCATATTTTTTCACAGTAGCAGGATCAGAATAACTTACTCCATTAAGTTCGCCACCATAGAACTCAACAGTAACACCTACTTGTTCAACACTATACTTTGATTCTGCCCTTCTAAAAGGAACATCAGCTCTCACAATTCCGTCTTCATCTACCAAAACTACCGGAAATGTTTCAAAAAAAGTAGGCATACGACGTACAAAAAGCTCGCGCCCTTCTTTATCTCTAAAGACGGGGTGTCCTAACCATCCAACAGCAATTCCATCCCCATTGTCCATTGAGCCTGCTCTGAATAATCCCCCCTTTGCCGGATTATTACCAATATAATCATAAAAAGCTAATTTTTCGGGAATTTTAGACCAAGCTTCCGATAAACTAAGATTTTCGGCTAGCCCGGCACTAACTCTTCGATATATTTCTTGCTGAAAGTATCCCTGATCCCACTGATAACGAGTAGGACCAAATAATTCGATTGGGGTAGTTGCTGAACCATACCACATAGTTCCAGCAACAACAAAAGCTGCAAAAAAAACAGCAGCGATACTACTGGAAAGTACAGTTTCAATATTGCCCATACGTAATCCTTTGTATAGACGTTGAGGCGGACGAACACTAAGATGGAATAGGCCTGCTAATATGCCCAATGTACCCGCTGCAATATGATGAGAGGCTATTCCTCCCGGAACAAAAGGATCAAAACCTTCCGCGCCCCACGCTGGATTTACAGATTGTACTTTTCCAGTTAGTCCATAAGGATCGGACACCCATATTCCAGGACCATACAAACCTGTTACATGAAATGCGCCAAAGCCAAAGCAAGCTACCCCTGAGAGAAATAAATGAATTCCAAAGATCTTGGGCAAATCCAAAGAAGGTTTTCCCGTACGTTCATCACAGAATATTTCTAGGTCCCAATATACCCAATGCCAGATAGCTGCCAAGAAGCACAAACCGGAAAACACTATGTGTGCCCCTGCCACACCTTCATAACTCCAAATACCCGGATTTGTTATAGTTCCTCCTGAAATACTCCAACCGCCCCACGAATTGGTTATTCCTAAACGAGTCATGAAGGGTATAACGAACATACCTTGTCTCCACATCGGATCAAGAACGGGATCAGAGGGATCAAAAACCGCTAATTCATATAAAGCCATCGAACCAGCCCAACCAGAAACTAGAGCTGTATGCATTATATGAACAGAAAGCAATCGACCGGGATCATTCAATACGACAGTATGAACACGATACCAAGGTAAACCCATGGAAATACCTCTTTATCAAAGAAAAATAGACACTATGCCACTTTATTTTATCGCATTGGAAAAGACTATATATACTAACCATGTACCTAACTTTTCAGTAGATTCCGTATCAGAAAGGATTAATATTTATTCCATTCCATTGAAAATAACGTGAAAATAACGGAACAATTTTGTTCGTAAGAACAAAGAGAAGCAGATCTATTCTATACCCGATAAGTACCAATACGCAATGGGAGGATTGGTCCCATTTTTGGGGAACGAATGGATAGATACTTGTTTATCATTCGAACGATCGATTTCTTCGTTCAAATTTTTTCTTTATTCATTCTGTCTTACTCTATAAACTTTCCAATCTATGTATCAAATAGAATAAAGAGAAAAAAGGGATGAAGACAATAAACCATTGATTGTTACGTTTCCATATTAAAGTGAAGTATAGTACTAAATTTTTTTCTTTAATTTAATGCCCATTGGTGTTCCAAAAGTACCTTTTCGGAGTCCTGGAGAGGAAGATGCGGTTTGGGTTGACGTATAGTGCGACTTGTCAGACATATTGGGTCATATGGGATTTACCCGTTCTCTCCCCTGATCGAGATATCCTCTGTTTCGCCCAAGAGATATTGTATTGAGTGAGGCATCAATCAATCATTCGGAGCGTGAAGTGCAATTAGATCAATTTATTTTATATTGGGGATCAATATTATCAATTTAGAAGAATTTATGGTTTACTTGGACTGATAAAATAAAGTATCCAGGCTCCGTTCAGAAAATACCAAATCGATAACAAATTGTTAATATAATATATGTATGATTACCACTTGTATCATAAATGATTCTTATACCTACTATTACTTTATACCTACTATTACTATAGTAGTGATAGTAGTGATCCCAAATTGCCGACCAACGGAATAGTATGATGAATACATCAAATAGTTTTGGGAAAGCAAGACACAAAATTAACAAAAAAAAAGAAGTCATAACAAAAAAATGGTACTGAGACCATTTGTCCTATATGTGCAAATAGAATTCGGACAGATATTTTCCCGGGGTAGACCATGAACCTAAAAGAATTGAAAGGACCCATTCAGGAACAAGACAATGACATCGTGATTTTAATATCGATGAAACAATACATCAATGA